TGCATCCTAAGAAATGCTTAAATAATAATGATAGTTTAGTTCCATATATCATCTCGATACGGTCTACTTCCATACACCATAGTAAGTAAGGGGCTAGCCTGATATATCATTGGAAGTGTAAGGGTTTAGTAATCCCCTCCTACGAGACAGAATTAGTAAATGAATGTGTATGAATAAGATTTTTCTCTTCTCTATTTTGGATCGGATTTGGCGGCATGGCCAAGCGGTAAGGCAGGGGACTGCAAATCCTTTATCCCCAGTTCAAATCTGGGTGTCGCCTGACCCACAAAATACTTTTGATTTCTTATTGTACTGATTGAACTCTACAAATTCTTGCCCTGCATAAGCAAAGGAAAAGAACTAGGCCTGTCGATACTGGATTTTTCTGAATGCCTGATAGTCTGATGTATAGTTTCAAAAAGCAAGTCGTTTTTTCAAGACAGTGTTTTTCATGCAAGGGTAGAGTCTCAATAGAAGTAAGGACTAGGTGTTTTAGCAGCACTGGTTTATGCATAATAGCTAGGTAAGAAAGCACGCGAGGGTAAGTAACTAGAACTAATAGAAGAGATGGGATAGCTGATATTCACCACGGATAGGAATAGCTAATCTAGTAAGCAAGCAAGGTAGTAGGTTGGATTGAAAGGAAGTAGATCGGGGAGGGTTCGCTCGTCATTTATTCGTAGTAATCCATTCGTACGCTTCGAAAAGTCAACCTCCAAAGGAAGGAACCTATTTTTCTAGGAAGGGTTAAACCAGATGCAGACGAATCCTCCTAGATAATTTATTTAATTCGCTACGCTCGCTACAGGTAAGGGATAGCGCTAGTGCTACGCTTTAATTTCTTTAATTCGCTCATGCTCCTCATACTCGAACTAGGAAGCTGGGGGTAGACCAATATTTCATTATAAAAAGCATATTTCCCTGGCGTCAACCCCGGAGGGCGTGGCCCCGCAGGGCATAGAGGGGAAGTGGTTCCTTTGCTTGAATTCTCAATCCCTCTCATCCTTCTGCTTAGACGGGCTTTATCCCAAGTTGATTTTCAAAGATAGAAGAATAGATCATACTTCAATAAGACAGGCTTTATCTGGTAAAATGCATTCCTCTGCATCTAACTAAAAGGGGTTGCTAATATCTCCCTTGCCACCGAAAGTTCATTCAGCTGAAGTGCGACCAACATGTCACCACCACTTCTGGCGATAGATTGCTCCCCACGCTAGACTTATCGATAGGATCCTTTTGAGGTGTAGTCATAATTGCCTTCTTAGGCTATACTTTCTTGACTAAGGAACTTCTATTCTATTTATTGCTTTCTTTGCTCTTGCTGGTCTCGATACAAAGAAAGAAGATAGGCTTCCCAACCTAGAGATTACGCCAACTCAACTAGATTAGCTAGTGACGATAATAGCAGGAGTTGTGCTTCATTCACCCGAGGCTCTAACTTGACTAAATACGATAAATTAGGGGTTTATGGTTTTTAGACTTAATTACTCCTTGCATGCCCGCCCGGATCACTACTTCATCTTACCTTGCTTATGAAATTCCTTAGGGCGGCAGGAACGAATGAGACTGACTTTCCTTCTGCAGGTCGTCCTTTCTTATCGGGGATATTGATTTTTTCATGCAGTCCCTGGTCTAATTTTCATACTCAGAAAGAAGGAACTCAACTGTCTGGGTGTGCCGGTGCATCTGCTATCTACCCAGATGGTAATTCTCTTCAAAATGGAGTATAATAGTAACTTGTGATTTTGTCTGGTATTTATGCTAGAAATTTCTTCTTTGGTCTCAAATTATGAAATTCAGCGTGGGAGATGTGACGAGATTTCATTCCAGAGGAAGAAAGGGATTATTTCATTGTTGCGGGGACAACATCATCGTACTGTAAAATGCACAATAGCATGTTGATTTGACTTATTACTTTGCATGATGAATTTCCTAGGTGAACTCATGTAGATAGCAGCAGCTAAAATATATATGGACAACGTGGGAGATGATGAGGGCACAACTCCAGCAAAAGAAATAGAAAATCTTAAGAGGAGAAGATGCTAAATTGGCTCTTGTCATAATCTCTTATATCTTTGAGAAGAGCTGGGGTCTTCTTCCACCTCTACTCCAGGCTGTGGGCACTAGTAAGAGTATCTTCGCCCCCTCCCTCTTCATTTCCTGCTGATAGCATTGGGAACAAAGCCAAGCTCAGAGAATAGCTTAAAACCAGCCCAACCTCTTCATGGTCACTCCCCCTTTTCCGACGCTTTATTGTTATAGACCGCTCACTACCCCTTTCCTTCTCTATGTAAGACTTAATAAGGAAATACAAAGAATGGAAGAAAGGTCCAAAGCAATTGTTTGTCTTGCATTGCAGCAATCAAACCAAAATCAAGTATGAAAGTTGAAACACTTCTTTTCTTGGTAGCCTAGCTCCCAAAGCTGTTTCAGTCCCTGCCCATAATTCAGCACATAAGGCAGACCTTGAACCAAGGTTATACATAGATCCTTTGATCTCCACGGCAATCTCTGACTATACCACCGGCAGCAGCTCTAGAGGCACAGGGCGAAGAGTAAGCATCTAACTTAAGTTTGACAACTTGGAAAGATGGCCCAGCCAATGTTAATGATTCTTTTATCCGGGATAACTTGCTGGGAATTCACTAGAGCTCCTGAAGCCACTTGATCCTTATAGAGGTCTATCATTTGGCTAAAAAGATCCCTGCGTGCATTGTCTTCATTACCCAAATATAAAGCATTCCTGTACCGGCAGCGAAGTTCGTGCTAAATGACCGAACGAAGGGTAAGAAAGGGATGCTCCGTGTAGCTAACCCCAAGTCTGGTAACCTTTGAAAATAGGTTTCTGACGTCACTGCCTTTCATGCCACAACACATCGGTGAAACCGGAGAGAGCTGAAGAGAAGGGGAACCCCAGAGGCATTGACCATTTGGTACAGCCGCTAATTCGGCATTTGGTACTGATTTCTCGAAAGGGAAAAAACATACTTAACAATTCGATTGGCAGGACCAAGGGATAGATCGATTGCAATATCAGTATCATACAAATAGAAATAGACATGAGTACATGAATAAGGAAACGCAAAAGACACAGAGTAGGGCTAGTCAGAAGCGTCAATGCAGACGCCAATGGGTAATCAGATCCATTCCACTCCACTTCTTCAGATAGCAGTCGATCCTGGATCGTCCTCGCTTCCAAACTCCGTAAATGAATGAAACTCCTTCCCCGGTCCATTGCTCGGGTGTGATACAAATACTTCTTTGAAGTTGTAGGATGCGGGTCATCGATCTTCCTATCGGTCCAGAGGCGCCAGCTTGGGAAAGAAAAAGTAAGATTTGTTTGTCATATCACGATCGGAACTCACATGTAACTCTACTTCTTGAGTAGGGGGAAAAGGACACCTATCACGCGGTCATGCCTTGAACGCAGTAAAGAAATTAATAAGCTTCGAATAATAGCTACGCGAGTCTCCAATAGCGTCTTAAGCGTTGGTTTTCTTTGCTGGCATCGTAATGGATTGGTGGTTCGTTTCCTCTATTTTTAATAGGGTACGGCATACTTGCCTGAATCCTGAATCGCATAGTTGTATTTTAGCTCGCCTCCTGTGATCTAAAACTACTGATACCTTTAGCAGAAAGAAAAAAGAGAAAATAGCATTTAGCTTGGGAAAGGCTCTTTTTTTAGGTATCTTTTCGTACTAGTTCTATCCAGCTATGAGCGAAAGTAGTCACTTTCTTCAATCGCCGAGTTGCCTTAATCTTCTCTCTCGGTTACTCAGTGGAGTGATCTCTCTCTTAAATTCCCATAAGGATAAGGAAAAGTAGACGGTTCGAAACCCGTGCTTAAATCCTACTTAAATCCTACTCAAGGCCCACTACGGGCTGCGAGCAATTAACAAGTAGAGACAAGGATGAGGAGAAATGACGCATATACGGCCGGCCTGGGTCACTCATGATGTTGGTAGTTCAAGTTAATTGTAGTAGTGTAAGGAAGATTGATTGGTTTTCAGATTGCTACTTGGCTGGCATAAGAAAGAAGGCGCCCCGGCAGGAATTCTGTAAGCTTGACTTGCGCGCAGGCTACCACCAGATACGAATGGAAGCTCGCTACTAGTTGCGGGTCTAGGTGCTGTCCAGTGAAACGTTTCCTTATTGCTCAGTCAACCGGGAAAGTGGGTGGAAAAACCCTTCGGGCAAGATAAGAGTTGATTCTCAATTTCTCACCCCGGGATTTTTTTCGGAAGAAAATAAAGTGAATTCAATTATAAGGGCTTCCTTCAACTGTTCTGATTTCTCTACGAGTTTTGATCGAGAAGAAGTCTTCACAGGGCTTCCACTACTGTATTCTTAAAGCGGTACTTCGGCCGGAAAGAAAGCGGTTCTGGTCCGGTCGACTCCCGTGCATGCTCCTCTGGGTCAGCACGAAAAGCAGTTGTTGCCTTGTCCGGATAAGTGGGAAGGTGCAGACTTCCTTTGTACAGCTCTGTTAAAGAGCTTTCTCAGGGGGATACGATTATTCATCCCACAACCCAGCCCTATTAGGAAGCGATAGAAGTGGAAAGATAGCTGGTTTCAGATCGGCATCCCATCTCTGAACTTTTGCTTCCCCCTTACTTGGAATGATAAGTAGGTCCATCCGTAAATCCAGGGGCATCGAATTCTTTATCCGTTGGCGCTAGTTTTGAACCAAAAGAACCGAAAGGCACTGAAAGTTGTTTCGTCAGATCCACCTTCCGAACTTGAAACCGCTAAATCGGATTTTGAAAAAGGCACTGGCGTCCCCGAAGGGTCTAGTTGATAAGAAGTAATAAAAATGGTTCGCTTGTGGATATCGGACCCATGGAGCTCATAAGAAAAGAGTATGCTTTGAAAAAGCTCTTTTTGGGCTAGATAAAATAGAAACTGCATACTTTGAATGAGAAGTTGGCTATTCTCGAGGCAGCCCCGCACTTAAAGTAGTTTGTGTTTGTTCTACGGAATTCAATAAAGCATGAGTTCGGAGTTCCTAAGTTCGTAGAACCTAGTGGAATGAATCAAGCGAGAGTACCTAGACCTGTTGATCAAACTAGAGCTAGTATTTCAAATAAAATCAAATCGTATCGTATAGAAAGTGAAGTTCAGTTCCATGTCGGTATCTTCCTGAATTCAAGAAAGTAGGACATTATTAGGTAAGCACTAGAGTAGAGGCACGCACCCCGAACTGTTTGGAAAGCAATTCAACGAAGCAAGCTGGTATGACCCTAGTATGTTCTTTAGAAAAAAAGGAAGATAAATCATTTCTATTAGTTATTATCTGCATCTCTTTTCACAATTACCTTATCAGAAGAGGGGATCCAATTCACACACAGAGGTGAGAAAGCTTATGTGTGCCCTTATAGCCGCATAGTTGTTGCAAGGCTTTCGTGAGCAAGGTTACATTTTCTTCCCTTCTGTCTACACAAATAGCATCTCTTTTCCAGATGTTCAATCCACAACTTCCTTTAAGAATGAGTTGGTCTGGTCCTCTTTTTAACGACAAGGTCAAAGACTTGTTGTCCCAATAAAAGGGGCTTATGGTCTTCATCCAGTCCATCCCAAGAACTACATCATATGTTCCCAAATCTATCACCCTCAGGTCTACCTGAAATGAATGACCTTGCAATTCCAGTTTGACCCCGACACACTTTCCTTCACTGCACACTTTCAAACAAAAACTTCAGTTAGGTTCTTATCTTAGATTCCGTCTATACGGAGTCTAGACCTTTTCTTCTTTTACTTCACACAAAAAAAAAGAAATATTGAAGAATATATAATATATTAGAATAAATGGGCAATAGTTAGGAGAGGTGCGCCAGAAGGTAAGGTGGACAGACCAGAAGAGTAGGGGTGCTTCCGATATCACCATGATCGGTAATGGAACGCTACGCCCTTGCTTTCTTTATGCCTCAAGGCTAATTGAATGAATTGAGGTTTAGTAAAATTCGATTGATCAGAAAGGAAAACCAAACCTGTAAAGAACTTCTACTATGGATTGCCGGTGCGCATTAGTCCGACCAGATTCTAGATGATCTGCCACGCCTCGTCCTATTCCATTCTTTTTTCTTTGAATGGAGCCTTAGCGAGTTCCGTTGCAGCCAGTTCGAATTCGGACAGTAGGCCTCCCAACTCGCTACAAGGCAAGAACCAACCACTATAAGTCAACTCCAATAAAGAAGCTTGGTGGAAAGAAGGAAAGAGAGAAAAAGCTACGTCTCTTTGATCAGTTATCCTTTCTAAAATAATAGGTTTTGCCTCTACTCTATTTGTCTAGGCTGGGGTTAGGTTTGCTATTGGACGGCTTTCTCGATTATAGGGGAAGACTTTCTTGGAAATGGCTTTATTGCTATCCACTTTCCTAAGCTTTATAAGAGAAGATCTAACTAGCCTGGCTTACTTTCTAGCCTGTCAACCTGCTCTGACATACCCTTCTAGCTCACTTGAAAGGAGAGTTGTTGCTACTGTATGAAAGTATCGATTAAAGAAAGGGATAAAAAGACATACATTCACTCGGTTTTAGCGTTGTTTTGATGTTTCCTTCCATTCATAAGAAGAAAGAGGCTCTCATCCTGTAACTCTTCTATTCTTCCTCGACTAGCTTTGGCAATGGCAATAGATTGGATTGTGCGGGAAAGGGAAATGTTGATGCAAATACCTTTTGTTTTTGGTATTCAATAGAAGGGACCGCTAAGGGAGGGGGTTCGCCTTCGCGTTTGGTTTACGCACTCCGGGGTCAAAGGCTCTGGTCGGATTTCCCACTTCTGGGACTTCCAACTGCTCCTCAGATCCGCTGCGTATATCACCCTAAAAAAGGTCTTCCAGGTGTTAGCATGAAGGGAACTGGGTCTTTCCTCTCCTCGAGGGATTCCTAGTTTTTAAAGAGAAGGTAGAAGCAGATGGGGATGATCAATTCAATTTAAGTATACGCATACCTTTTACCAACAATTAGAGAATACCAGCAATATTAGTGCTTACTTTCTTCCTTATCTTTTCTTGTCCTTAATACTTCTATTCCAGTAGGGGAAATAGCATACCATACTGATTTCGCTTTCTTCCTGTTAGCATATCCGTAGAATCCCTATAGTCGATACCCTTGCTTTTGATCTATCTTATTCCTCGTTTCGTTTCTATGGCATATTCCTTTTAGTACAGCCAGTTTGAACTCTCTTCTAAGGTATCTCGTTAGGTTGGTATGTAAAGTGTGTTCTATCGCATTTGAGATAGGTAGCCAAAGAAGTCTTCTTCTGAGCCATACGCTCTTGTCTTCCTGGTAGTCATAAGTCAGATATCCAGTTTGCTTTAAATCATTCCATCTCGAGGGACGGTTGGTTTAGCACGAGTATCGAAGGAGAGCAGAGTACAATCATCCGGTGGTCGGGTAATAGAGAGAGAGACAAAGCAAGGGAATCAATGGCCATTCCTAACAAGCTTCTTTCCTCTCGGCATAACCGGTCTTAGCTTTTCCTGTTCACGATTCCTAGAACG